TGGTTACAACAGATATGGAATAGAAAGTTTGAAACCTCCCCTTTCTTAGTTCCTGGATTTAATCTTCTCGGAAGATATGAAGGACTAAAAACCCTAAAGCTCTTTGTGTTTTTGTGATGATAATGCCAAAATTTCAAGTCGGCTCATTCGTCTTTATGTTGATCGTTACGGGCCTCTTGAATCTTCTCTGCCCCTATTTTTTTTATTGTATTCATAGGACTTCTCTTGTTCAGACCCTATGAATCGATTGAAACCTGAGATTCATACTAAAACCACGATGATTGAATAAAGCCCTCAACCAAGCTAAGTCAAAAGGTTCTCTGAGTAAGAACCATTTGATCATCACTTATTCAATGAATAGATGAAATCACTAATAAAAATCCAGAGAAACCTTTGCCCATTGGTAAAAAAAAAGCATAAAATAAATAAACCCAATTTGGAAGGAAGAAAAATACAATCCTTCGCTTTAGAATTCTAAAAAATTCTATTCAAATCAAAATCTTTGAATTTTTTTTGTGAGTCCGGTTGCGAGGTCCGAATAGTAAGTAGGAATCATAGTTCAAATATTTCTTGATCTATTCCATATAGTCCGTGCTCCAGATACTATAGGATGAATATCCGACGAGGTAGAACCATCTCTATTCTATCAAGATGACAGACCCATTCTCTGTACTATCAGTAGGATCAATTATAACAAGTCACACACTCATATTCCGGAAATACCGAAACAAAGGAATTCCACGGTCGAACTACCAGAATGGACTCGAAATCTGAGTCCTAAGTGATTCATTTTGGATTGAAAAGCCAGAACTTCATGGCTCTTATAGACCTAATTCATTGAAATTCCATCCAGTAAAACGGAAGAATTAAAAATCTCCAAAATAATGGATAGAAATACCGCAAATAAAGCCATTGCGACACCCATCAAAGGGGTTGTTCCCCACCCAGGAGCTACTTTACCATATTCCGAATTCAATGGTTTCAATAAATCCCCTACTAAAGTTCGTCTTGGACCAGATCTAGAACTACCTTCAACGATTTGTGTAGCCATAAATCCTATTGCATTGGTTGAGATCTGTTGACTTTGTATACCATTCCGTAGTAAATAAACGATCTTATCATAGATCCATTGTGGTCTTGAAATTGGAAATTATATAATAATGGAAACAGCAACCTTAGTCGCCATCTTTATATCTGGGTTACTTGTAAGTTTTACCGGGTATGCCTTATATACCGCTTTTGGGCAACCCTCTCAACAACTAAGAGATCCATTCGAGGAACACGGGGACTAGTTGAAGTAATGAGCCTCCCAATATGGGGGGCTCATTACTTCAATTGAGATGATGAAAAATCATTTCACCTTTTTAGTCGGAACCTTTGGCGGTTCTCGAAAAAAGATAGCGAAAAAAATGATTCCTAGAGTAGAGACTAAGAGGAATGTATAAACCAATGCTTCCATAAATTCGATCGTGGTTTACAATTATAGCTTCCACACCTGTTCATTTGGGATTATCTCCCAGATAAAGAAAGGACAAGAGTCAAAATAAAAAAAAAAGGCGGTGATTCAAATCAAGATTTCGTCGGTACCCTATATCACTATATAAAAATCCAAGTAAAATCAAAAATAGAAGCGAAAAATACCAGAACCAGGCCGATGTTGTATCAGACCGTTTGTCTCCTTGTAGTTGGATCTCCAATCTTTTGGAAGGTCCCAAATTCTACTTGAGCATCCAAATCCGGGTCAATACCCGCAAAAACATCTCTGAACAAGGTTCTAGCACCATGCCAAATGTGTCCGAAAAAGAAGAGCAAAGCAAACGAAGCATGTCCAAAGGTAAACCAACCCCTTGGACTGCTACGAAAAACACCATCGGATTTCAAAGTAGCACGATCTAATTCAAAAATTTCACCCAATTGAGCACGTCTAGCATATTTTTTCACAGTAGCAGGGTCGTTATAACTGACTCCATTGAGTTCGCCGCCATAGAATTCAACAGTTACCCCTACCTGTTCGACACTATACTTCGATTCCGCCCTTCTAAAAGGAACATCGGCTCTCACAATTCCGTCTCCGTCTACCAAAACTACTGGAAATGTTTCAAAAAACGTAGGCATACGACGCACAAAAAGCTCACGCCCTTCTTTATCTCTAAAGATAGGATGTCCTAACCACCCAACAGCAATTCCATCCCCGTTGTCCATTGCACCCGCTCGGAATAATCCCCCTTTCGCTGGATTATTGCCGATGTAATCATAAAAAGCTAATTTTTCGGGAATTTTAGACCAAGCTTCTGAGAAACTAAGATTTTCAGCTAACCCGGCGCTAACTCTTCGATATATTTCTTGCTGGAAGTATCCCTGATCCCATTGATAACGAGTGGGACCAAATAATTCGATGGGGGTAGTTGCTGAACCATACCACATGGTTCCAGCAACAACAAAAGCTGCAAAAAAGACAGCAGCGATACTACTGGAAAGTACGGTTTCAATATTACCCATACGTAATCCCTTGTATAGACGTTGGGGTGGACGGACACTAAGATGGAATAGACCCGCTAATATGCCCAAGGTCCCCGCTGCAATATGATGAGAGGCTATTCCTCCCGGAACAAGGGGGTCAAAACCCTCTACGCCCCACGCAGGATTTACAGGCTGTACCTTTCCAGTTAGTCCATAAGGATCAGACACCCATATTCCAGGACCATACAAGCCTGTTACATGAAATGCGCCAAACCCAAAGCAAGCTACTCCTGAGAGAAATAAATGAATTCCAAAAATCTTAGGCAAATCCAAAGAAGGTTTTCCTGTACGTTCATCACAGAATATTTCTAGATCCCAATACACCCAATGCCAAATAGCTGCCAAGAAGCACAAGCCAGAAAACACAATATGTGCGCCAGCCACACCTTCGTAACTCCAAATACCCGGATTCGTTATAGTCCCCCCTGTAATACTCCAACCGCCCCACGAATTGGTTATTCCTAAACGAGTCATGAAGGGTATAACGAACATACCTTGTCTCCACATTGGATCAAGAACGGGGTCAGAGGGATCAAAAACTGCTAATTCGTATAGCGCCATTGAACCCGCCCAACCAGAAACTAGAGCTGTATGCATTATATGGACAGAAAGCAACCGACCAGGATCATTCAATACGACGGTATGAACACGATACCAAGGCAAACCCATGGAAATACCCCTTTATCAAAAAAAAATAGACACTATGTAACTTTATCGCATTGGAAAAGACTATGCTATGGACCTCCCCTTTTCAGAGGATTATCTCAGAGCAAGGGTTAATATTTATTCTATTATTTATTTTATTTCGTTAGTCATAACGGAACAATTCTGTTCGTAGGAACAAAGAGAAGCAAATCTATTCTATACCCGATAAGTAACAATCCGCAATGGGGGGATTCCATGGGTCCCATTTTCCATGAGCGAATGTATAGATACTTGGTCATGATTCGAGCAGCCCGATCCATTCGTAAGAATTTTCCCTTATTCATTTCGTCTTCCTCTATAAACTTGTCAATCTAGGGATAAGATACGAGAGACAGCAAAACTATGAAAATACTAGGAAAACAAAAAATCCATTGTTACGTTTCCACATCAAAGTGAAGCATAGTACTACTCAATCTCTTTTTCTTTCATTTAATGCCTATTGGTGTTCCAAAAGTACCCTTTCGGAATCCTGGAGAGGAAGATGCAACTTGGATTGACTTATAGTGCGACTTGTCAGACATATTGGGTCATATGGAATTTCTCCGTTCTCTCCCCCGACCGAGATATCTTCTATTTCGCCTCAAAACGATTGATTGAACCATCAATCAATCTTTGGAGCGTGAAGTGCAATTCGATCTATTTTTGTTTTGAGGTATTTAGATTAATATGAAAATTCTCAATTCGAATAATTTATGGTTGGCTTGTTTGTTGTTTGGGCCAATAAAATGAACTATCTAGGCTCCGTTTAAAAATTAAAAAATACCCAACGGGTAATTGTAATATAATATATGTATGATTACCGCTTGTATCCTAAAAAATTCCTGTTTAGATTATACCATACGAGTTATACCATATGAGCAATCTCAAACTGACAATCAATGAAATATTAGTGTAACTACATCAAATATTTGGCGGAAGACAGGCACGAAAAAAATTGAAAAAAAAAAAAAGAAGTGGTATTGGGACCCTTTGTCCTATATGTGCAAATCAAAATCGGGCAGATTTTTACCCGGAGTAGAGCATAAATCTAAAAAAAAAATGAAAGAGGCCCGTTCAGGAACAAGAAAATAACATCGTAATTTGGATTGGAGTTCGGTGAAACAATAATATATCAATAAAAGGTTAGTTCAATGAGTTTAGTGGATTCTTTTTTATTTTTAGGGAAAAACGAACAAAAACTCACCCTTCCCAAAAATAAAATTGAAGAAAAAACCCCCTCGTTAGGACGTGGAAAAGTCCTGCTATGAAAAAAGAAAGCGAAGAGGGCTAGAATCGACAGATTGATTCTTTTTTTTTCCGCAGTTTTTTGTGAACTGTATGCATCCAAAGGTGCGTGTATGGTTCCTAGGGGATAAAATTTTTTTGTCCTAATCAACCGACTTCATCGAGAAAGATTACTTTTTTTAGGTCAAGCAGTGGATAGTGAGATCTCCAACCAACTTATCGGTCTTATGGTATATCTTAGTCTAGAGGATGAGAACAGGGATCTTTATTTGTTTATAAACTCTCCCGGTGGGTGGGTAATACCCGGAATAGCTATTTATGATACTATGCAATTTGTGCTACCAGATGTACATACAATATGCATGGGATTAGCTGCTTCAATGGGGTCTTTCATCCTGGTCGGAGGAGAAATTACCAAACGTCTAGCATTCCCTCACGCTCGGCGCTAATGAGTTTTTTATTTGATAGAAAAAGAAGACTATGCTTTCAACGCATGAAATATGAATAAAATCATAAGTGATAATAGCACAGCACTTCGGATTCGATATAAGCAAACCGTTATTGTTTTGTTTTTTCATCACATGAAATTATATATCGAGAGAGTAGTATGAGACAAAGACAAAAAAGGGTATTTCCAATTTTATCTTATCTATTGGGGGTCCAGTTCAGTGTCACAAACTTTTTTGTTTTCACACCAAAAGTATCTTTCTAATATTTATGTTATGAAAGAGTACTAAAATGAAAAAAAAAACAAACAAGAGCTTTCTTTTCTTTGTTTTGTTTGATCGGGTCAAAAAGAAACTTTAGGATTGCTGAATCACAGACGAGATAACTATAGAAAGCAACGGAACCATCATAGTATTTTGGAACTCCCGCGAAAGGAAGGGTGGTAAATGGATCACGATCGCTTAAGGGTCTAGATCTGATAGATCCTTTTTTTCTTTCCCCAATGGAAAAGAAAAAGGGAGGGGTGAATTCCATTGCGAAAGCCGTATGCAATGCACAAAGAATGCCTGTACGGTTGTTTTATTTTTCTTTCTTGTTATTCTTTTTCGTTCGTCCGATCGGACGAAATAGAAATAGAGGAAGCATTTTTTATGTTATATCATCAGGGTAATGATCCACCAACCTGCTAGTTCTTTTTATGAGGCACAAACGGGAGAATTTGTCCTGGAAGCGGAAGAACTGCTGAAACTCCGCGAAACCCTCACAAGGGTTTATGTACAAAGAACGGGTAACCCCTTATGGGTTGTATCTGAAGACATGGAAAGGGATGTTTTTATGTCAGCAACAGAAGCCCAAGCTCATGGAATTGTGGATCTTGTAGCGGTCGAAAATACCGGGGATTTCACGTAGAGTAAAGAAGTAAAATAGGAAATTCATAATCATCTGGTTAGGATTGATCTAAACCAGTCCATTCTGTATACGATTCAGTATGCCAACTATTAAACAACTTATTAGAAACACAAGACAGCAAATCAAAAATGTCACAAACTCCCCCGCTCTTCGGGGATGCCCTCAACGTCGAGGAACATGTACTAGGGTGTATGTGCGACTCGTTCAGATCATGAGCTGGAATAAAAAAAGTAGACCCCTTTTCCATTATCAACGGCCAGTACCAATGAATAGGATCGAAGAACTCCATTCACTATTAAATACAAAAAAAAAAAGACCTCTATTGTGATTGTATATTCAATTTATGGTTTCTGTTGGTGCAAATCCAATCAACTCAATTTGAGATGAGAAGCAATTCCCCATTGGTGGCAAATGATTGATTATTCATTAAGCGGGGGGAAGTATTTAAGAAGCAGAAAGATTCTACTTCTACTCTTGCAAGAACGGACTAACAGGGTCAGCTACCTAGCCAACCTTCATAATTAAATGCCGTTACTGTATAGGTAGATCTTGTTGTGAAAAGATCCATTACTGAATAATTTATGGGTAGAGTCAAAGAATGTGAACTGTACAAGTTACTAATAACATTGATTTTATGAGGGAAGTGGCTCCGGCGTATAGAGAGGACCTCACCGTTTCAGAAGTAACCATAGAAACGATGTAACCCACTGTTTCTTTATCCATTTACCTTTAATACTTAATATTTTACTTAATTTACATTACTTAAAATTCAAATTTACATTTATAAATGAAATGCACGGAAAAATCGTGGTTGGGAAGGTCATAGTAGCAAAAGCCATTGGAATTTTTATTTTATACATCGGACTAATCCGTTTTGTTATTAACAGACTAGGAAAGCGAAAAGGAATGACTGAAAGACAAAAATCAATTAGTTATTCATCAAAATCAAAGCTCAATTTGATTCAATGACCAGAATTAAACGAGGGTATATAACTCGGAGACGTAGAAAAAAAATTCGTTTATTTGCATCAACCTTTCGAGGTGCTCACTCAAGACTTACTCGAACTACTATTCAACAGAAAATGAGAGCTTTGGTTTCTGCGCATCGCGATAGGCGCAGGCAAAAGATACATTTTCGTCGTTTGTGGATCGCTCGAATAAATGCAGTAATTCGTGATAACAAGGTATCTTATACTTATAGTCGATTAATAAATAATATGTACAAGAGGCAGTTGCTTCTTAATCGTAAAATACTTGCACAAATAGCTATATCAAATAGTAATTGTCTTTCCATGATTTCCAATGAGATCATTAAATAAGGATATTGGAAGAAATCCACCAGAATGATTCAATAAGGGGGTCCCCGGAGAATAAACTCCGGGAGGATAGAGTAGAACTTACTATTCTAAATAAAAAAATGAACGAACACGTTTCAATAAAAAAAGATTTCTTTTTTTTCTTACGATGTAACAACCCAATTTGTATTCTCGAATTTTTCGAACAAGACATCAACCCGAAGTGGGGCGGGGTTCGGTTCAGATTGGAATTTGGATTCCGTTGAGGAATAGGCCTATTTATTTCTTTCTGGTTCGAAGACCAGTAGTTCTAGGGGTCGACTCAGTTCTCTCAATTTGTTTCTCATTGTTAAGAAAAGGTAACGAAGATAAAATACGAGCTTGTTTTATAGCAATAGTAATTAATCGTTGTTGTTTCAAAGTCAATCTATTCACCCGTCTAGATAAAATTTTTCCTTGTTCACTAATAAATCGACTAATTATACTCATGTTTCTATAATCAATTCGGTCGCCCAATCCAATTGGGGGCAAACGCCGACGAAAAGATCGCTTGGATTTAAGAAAAAGTCGTTTGGATTTATCCATGTTTATTCCTTATCTCTCAAAAAATCCTATTTCGTTTCGGTCGAATCCCAAATGAATTAGAATTGAGAAATAGGATTTTTTTGGTTTATGGTTAGATTTAGCTATATATCCATATAGGTAATTTGTTCCTTGGAAGGGTGGCACACACATGTTCCGTTTGATCTATTTCTTTATCTCCCCATGAATCGTATGTTTGTAACAATAGGGACAGAATTTTTTCAATTCCAATCGATTAGGCGTATTGTGTCGATTTTTTTGAGTAATATATCTGGAAATACCTGGCGATTCTTTATTAATACCGTTTCGGACACAACTTTTACATTCCAAAATCACTTTGACTCTGACATCTTTACCCTTGGCCATAAATCTCCTTTGGATTTTTGATTCACTCAACTTTTCTATTTAGTTTATTGATTATGAATTTTTGATCCGAAACAAAGAAAAAAGAAGTTACTAACTCGAAATCTAGTTTTCTGAAAGATTTCGTTGCAATCAATGAAGTAAAAAAAAGAATAAGTAATACAAGGGTTTCCAACTACCCATTTTGTCTAATTCCAGTATTTCATTTTATTTCATTCATTTTAGTATCTTGTATTCTTTTATGATTTTGTTGCACTAGATTCCCGTTTTCAACTCTCCTTATAGAATTAGAACTATAAGTTGAAGCATGAACCGGGGTTTTACTGCGGTTGAATTCTTTCTCGTTTCTTCTTTTTTACTTTATTTTATACCATCAGATCCTAAAAAACTGAAAAAAGAACAAAACAAAAAAAAGGGGGGGGGTTAGTCCCAGATAATTTATTGTATCTTTAATATTTTGTATCCCTTCCTATGTCAATAACTAGAACGAAAAAAAAGGGAATGTTAACGCATCCGGGAATAAACGATTGATCTCTATTAATAGACCCGCTAAAGACCCGAACCATAGAGTACTTAACACAGGTGCCACAGAGAGATATGTTTTGAAATTTCGCATTGTAAATCCTCCTTCTTAATTGTAATACATATATGATTGCATGCATATGTAATTAAGTATTTGTTGTATTTGTACGCTAAATCCTTAAGTAAAATGGATATATACAACGACTGGGTAAATGATATTTGTTTCTTACAAGAGAAAAAGACATCTACTTCGTTTCTTTTTGAGCATTACCAATAAATATTCATTTCTTCATACGGTGGGTTTAAATTCATACGTTGGGGTTGGGGTTTATATCATATATAATGAATTCTTTCATTTTTATTCTTTCGTTATATTCATTCTATTATGTTATGAATATTCAAATTCAATGTTAAATGAAATATATATTATTTGTATTCGAATTTATTTATATTATATAATTCTTTTTTCTTCTTATCTTATAAGAGAATATATATTCTACATTATTCGAAAATAAAATTTTAGAATATGAATTCTATATTCTATGGATTTTGGATTTATTCTATTTAATCAATTTAATTCTATTTACTTTCTATATTCATTCAATTTTATTTTTCATTTTCGATATTCAAAGTTTTAGTTATATGTTAGAATATTAACATTCTAATTATTATGTTTTTTATATATGTTATACGTATATGCTATATGAGACAAAAAAATGAGAAATGACAATATTTATATATTATGTATCTAAATGAAGGAAATAACGATGTGGAAAACAAGATAAGGATTTTCTACAATGACACTGTAGACCTATTGAAAGGGATGTAGCGCAGCTTGGTAGCGCGTTTGTTTTGGGTACAAAATGTCACGGGTTCAAATCCTGTCATCCCTACCTATTATTTTTCCTATGGGCATTAACGAAGAATCAATTGATCTCAAATTGAATTGGACCTTCTTTTTTGTAATTTTTTTAGAAAACTATATGCATACAAGCCGTATTGGAGGTACAAAAAGATATAAAAAAACCTTTTCTTTATGATCTTATCTATGTATTGTAACACATAGTCATAGTAAGAAAGCGCTCTTAGTTCAGTTCGGTAGAACGTGGGTCTCCAAAACCCGATGTCGTAGGTTCAAATCCTACAGAGCGTGATTTCGGCCTTCTTAGGTCGAGTTATAATGAAATAACTTTACTTTACTAACTTGAACAACAACCCGAACCAAAATTTGACCTCCCCCTTTTAATCTGCAGGAGGTCAATCAAAAAAAAGAGATGTTACGATGTTACTTAATTAACATTAAAGGTCCAGCTGATCGCCACGTCTGTATTGTAAATAAGCAGTTACGAATAATCCAGCCAAAGTAATAGGAATTAGACCCAACACGATTCCAAATAGTAAAACTTCAATCATTTCGATTTATTTGAAAGGGG